TATGCGGGTCTTACCAAAAAGGGATTGGGTTATTTCGGGAAATATATTCAACCAACCCCAATCCTTTTACCCATTAACATCTTAGAAGATTTCACAAAGCCTTTATCACTTAGTTTTCGACTTTTCGGAAATATATTAGCTGATGAATTAGTAGTTGTTGTTCTTGTTTCTTTAGTACCTTTAGTGGTTCCTATACCTGTCATGTTCCTTGGATTATTTACAAGTGGTATTCAAGCTCTGATTTTTGCAACTTTAGCCGCGGCTTATATAGGGGAATCCATGGAGGGCCATCATTGACTAGTTTTTGAAAGATTCTTTTTTAGCTTATCCCAAGGTAATGTATGCGTGGCTCAAAAAAAATCTAATCTAATTAGGAAATCTAAATATACAACTCACTATATACAATCTAGAGTAATAGTCAAAGATATTAGAGTATCAAAGATATTAGAGTAGAGAGTTGTAAAAAAAAGGGGGAAAGAGATCTAAAAGATCTTTTTCCTAAAATTCTTGGTTGATCCACTTATATTATACCATTCTCTCCTGAATAGATATTCATTTTATATTGCTGGTCGGCCAATCCTAATATTTCCTATTCGGAATCAGAATTTGAATAAGAATTCTTGTGGTTTACGAAGTGTGAGTAAAAAAAGAGGGGTGCTCTATAGAAGGATTCCCCTTTCAGTTGATTTTCTTCAGCGATTGACCAAAATAAAATTTTCAGAAATAATAAATTGCGTGAACTTAGATCAATCAAATAATGATATTTCTATCCACTGATTCGGCCTAAGCAATTTGTCTATTTAGATTGTATCCATGCGGGAGAATGATAAAGAAAGGGGAAGAAGTATTTACAAACAAAAAAGGGATTCATAAAAAATCGGGTGATTCGGATCGGAGAGGGAGGTTTTACTAGGTATATTATATGTAAAAAAGCGCTATGCTACTATAAGTCAACTTGTGAATTTAAGATGAATGAAGAGTTGGTTTACGTTATGGAAGAAAGACGTGTATAGGTGATTGATATTAAATATTGACTAGTTATATATGAACTAAAGAGATATTCAATTTGCCCTACTACTAGAAATTTCATGGCTATTCCAATAGAAGTCTTTCCGTATCCTCTGGGACTGGGAGTTCAATGAATAAACAGATGAAATCAAGAAAAAAAATCGAAGAATTCAAAGAATGGTTCGGAACAAAGAAACGGACGGACGAAAGTCGTACAGATTCGCAAAGATTTTGTCGATAGGAACTAAAAAAGAGATATCGAAGTAAAGTAGTTTTGATCCTTGAATAAGATTATTACTTCAATTTGAAGTTTGTAGTGACTTCGACTGGATGAATTGTAGCGATGTAATATTAAGTTAGAATTCATCGGCTGACTGTATCATTAACCGTTTTTTTTTGTATGAGGAACTTATCATGAATCCACTGATTTCTGCCGCTTCCGTTATTGCTGCTGGATTGGCTGTAGGGCTTGCTTCTATTGGACCTGGAGTTGGTCAAGGTACTGCTGCGGGCCAAGCTGTAGAAGGTATCGCGAGACAGCCTGAGGCGGAGGGAAAAATACGAGGTACTTTATTGCTTAGTCTAGCTTTTATGGAAGCTTTAACAATTTATGGCCTGGTTGTAGCATTAGCACTTTTATTTGCGAATCCTTTTGTTTAATCTTATAAATTCGAAAAAGCAATAACCCACGGAAAGGGCTGATTTGTGGATGAGGAATTAGCATACTCACTCGCTTTCATCCTTTCCGTTCGTAGTCTAAGGAACCCCCTTTTATATTTTTTAGGAAGGGTTTAAATAAATAAAAAATAAATAAAGAAGGGGGTAATTCACCATTTCTAAATCGAATCTTTTTTGGCTCGATTTAGAAATAGTAAAATATATATATATCAAATATATCAAAGGGGGGGCAGGGCGATACAAAAAGAACTCTGTTCTTTTTTTTTAGTCTATCTATAAGAGGAGATCATATGAAAAATGTAACCGATTCTTTCGTTTCTTTAGGCCACTGGCCATCCGCCGGGAGTTTCGGGTTTAATACCGATATTTTAGCAACAAATCTAATAAATCTAAGTGTAGTGCTTGGGGTATTGGTTTTTTTTGGAAAGGGAGTGTGTGCGAGTTGTTTATTTCAAGAATAGGCTGGATCCAACCAGCTGTACTTTGTATGTTATAACTAGGAAAAGTAGGTACATTATCTCACGAATTACTTCTGAATAAATAAATCATATGCAAGAACCATAGCATTTCGTTATTCGTTGGTAAATCCGCTTTGATTCTCTATCAACCAAAAATGTGGGACCATTAACTATGGTTAAAGCTAAATCATTTGAAGTCCAGACGCAGCATGGTACTCTTTCTACCACAATATGAATATTAATATAGAGATGCTTTCAAAATGAATAATTTATCTATATAAGAACACTCATATGGATAAAATGATTTGAACCGCTTATTACAAAAATTGGGATTAAACCCCCTTTTATCCAATGAT